ATTGTAATGCACACATTGTTTTGTTGTATTAAATCGAAAGGTTGTTTCTTGAACTAACTACGAGGGTCGGGATTTATGATATGAAAAGACAATTTCTAATAAATATACAAAAAATGTAGAACTTAGAAAAGAAAGGATCAAATTATAGTAATTACTAGTCTCAGACTATAGTTGGACGAAAATAGTTGAACGAAAATAAAGATTTGATTTTCGTAATTGATCTGATCCTGCAATACCTTTTCCTTTATTTACATTTACTTTATTTGATTTGTTTTCAGTTTTACGCATCAAATGAAATAGTAGGTTCATTCATATAGTATCTCAAACGAGAGGTATTATAAGGTCACTTTTTATTCTAAAATTAAATCTAATCGATACGATTAAAAAAAAAAGATTAAAATAGAAATGATTTTCTAATTTTGTTCCATATGAATTCAAAGAAAGTTTCATTTTTTGAATGAAGTTACATGACGTCTTTCTTACTTATTATTATTTTATATTTTAATATTAGTTTACTCAAGAGTTGTCTAATGAATCCCGCGATTCGGAATCACGGGATGGGTAGATGTTACAAATGATTAATTGATTTCTTCTTTTACCCCGCTCCTTCTCTCTTTTTGTTAATACTGTCTATAATGATTGATGAGTTAACAACTGTCACGTGAACTTATTCTTTCATTTCAATTGGTATTTTTTCTTAGTATCTTTCAAAACTTGAAACTTAGGAAAGTGCTTTATAAGCATATGTATAAAAAGAACATATTTCATTTAGCCCCTTCATCTTCATGCTTACTATAACTAGTTTTTTCGGTTTTCTACTAGCGGCTTTAACTATAACCTCAGCTCTATTTATTGGTCTGACCAAGATACGACTTATTTGAAATTAATTGCATGAATACAACTCATAAAAAGAAATCCTTTTGTAAGTATTCATCTATTCTATAGTTCCTTACCGCATCAATTTCGAATTAGTGGTCATTGAGATTGATGGACAATCCGGATTAATATTTAGGGATAGATATTACCTCTCCTTTTTCCCTTTCAAACAAATTGAAATGATTGAAGTTTTTCTATTTGGAATTGTCTTAGGTCTAATTCCTATTACTTTAGCTGGATTATTTGTAACTGCATATTTACAATACAGACGTGGCGATCAGTTGGACTTTTGATTAATTAACATCTTTTTTTTGATTGACCTCCTCTTTTCTTTAATTCACGGGAGGTCAAATTCAGATTCCTGTTCCATTTTTTGAGTGTCATTTTCGGCTTAACCTAACCAAGTAACCAAGACCCGAATCACGCTCTGTAGGATTTGAACCTACGACATCGGGTTTTGGAGACCCACGTTCTACCGAACTGAACTAAGAGCGCTTTCTTATCACAATAGATAAGACTAGAAGGAAGAGTATTTTGTTTTGTAACCCCAATACGTCTTGTATGCATATAGTATAAAATGATATACTATAAAAAAAGATTATGTATGCACGATTTTAATCGATTTCATTACTGCTCAGGGGAGAAGTAATAGGTAGGGATGACAGGATTTGAACCCGTGACATTTTGTACCCAAAACAAACGCGCTACCAAGCTGCGCTACATCCCTATCAATTGGTCTACAGTGTCATTGTAGAGAATCCTTGTCTTGTTTTCCAAATCCTCATTTTTTTATATCCATTGATATACATACAAGTTATCTTGCAATTTCTTCTTTTTTTTTTGTCTCATATAAGATATAATAATAGTAGAAGGTTTATATATCTAATATAGATTCTAATAGATATTATCTAATCTTTATTCTTAGATAATATATATCTAAGAATATCTTAATAATATATATTATGAAATATATGAATATGAAACCCATCGCAAAAAAAACTAAAAAATGAAGGTTTTTTTGGAATGCTCAGATAAAAGGGGATGTATTTTTCGGTTTTCAGAAAGGGAAAATCTTATCTACCGAATCGGTGTACATTTCAATTGGAATTAGGAATTCCGTGTACAAATACAAGCGGTCCTTAACTACTTACATATACAGCTGATCATATATGTATTAACATTATACATTACAAAAAAGAATAAAGAAGGAGGATTTGAAATGCGAGATCTAAAAACATATCTTTCCGTGGCACCGGTACTAAGTACTCTATGGTTCGGGGCTTTAGCAGGTCTATTGATAGAGATCAATCGATTATTCCCGGATGCGTTGACATTCCCTTTTTTTTCATTCTAGTTATTGACATGGGAAGGGGTGAAGAAGATTAGAGAGAGAATCAAAAGATCTGTGACTAATCCCTCCCCCTCTTTTCTTTTAGATAAAATAGAATTACTTACAATTAAGTAAAATAAAGAAGATAAGTAGAATAAAGAAAAGAGGAAAGAGAAATGTGTCTAAGACAAGAATATCATACAAGATAGTAAAATGAAATACTATACTTAGACTTAGAATAGAATTCTATTCTAAATAGAACTGAATAGAGTTCGAAATCATTATTTTAATTAATATTAATATTTATTTACTATTACTTTCCCTTTAAATCGGAAAATCGAAGAGTTGGTTGAATCAAAAACTCATCAAAAACTTAAAGAAAGGGGGTTCATGGCCAAGGGTAAAGAAGTCCGCGTAACGGTTATTTTAGAATGTACTAGTTGTGTTCGAAAGGGTGTTAATAAAGAATCAACGGGTATTTCCAGATATATTACTCAAAAGAATCGCCACAATACTCCTAGTCGATTAGAATTGAGAAAATTCTGTCCCTATTGTTACAAACATACGATTCACGGGGAGATAAAGAAATAGATCGAATCAAGGTGTCTGTGTGTCACTTTTACAGGGAACATGAAAAGGGGCATATTCTATATACTATATTATTATATAGAAATACCTTATTTAGAAATACCATATTAGGTATAGAACTAGATATATATGTATCTCTTAAATCTATAAAAGAACTTCAAAATAGAACTTCAATAAAAATATTAATATAAAAAAGAAATAAATATAAAAAAAACCAAATCAAATCATCTTTTTTAATCCTAAATCGTTTTTGATGAGATTGAAATAGGGTTTTCGGGATAAGGAATAAACAAACCATGGATAAATCCAAGCGATTCTTTCTTAAATCCAAGCGATCTTTTCGTAGGCGTTTGCCCCCGATCCAATCGGGGGATCGAATTGATTATAGAAACATGAGTTTAATTAGTCGATTTATTAGTGAACAAGGAAAAATATTATCTAGACGGGTAAATAGATTGACCTTAAAACAACAAAGATTAATTACTATTGCTATAAAACAAGCTCGTATTTTATCTTTGTTACCTTTTCTTAATAATGAGAAACAATTTGAAAGAGGCGAGTCGACCGTCAGAACTATTGGTCTTAGAACCAGAAATAAATAAAAAATAAGCTTACTCTTCAATTGAATCCAAATTCCAATTTGAACTCAAACACAGATTGATGTTTTGTTCGAAAAATTCGAGGATCCAGATTGGATTGTCGTATTGTAAGAAAAAAACAAGAATGGGGAAGAAGAAATTTTGTGTTATTGACTATTCGGCGTGTTCACTCATTTTATTTTGAGCGACTTTATCATATTCTTTTTTTCATATTAATTTTTACTCTACCTTCCCGGAGTTCATTCTCCAGCGAAACTCCATTTAAAATATTGTGTCGGATTCCTTACAATTTACTTATTTTATGATTTCATTGGAAATCATAAAAAGACAATTCCTATTTAATATAGCTATTTGTGCAAGTATTTTACGATTCAGAAGCAACTGTCTCTTGTACAGATTGTGTATTAATCTGCTATAACTATAGCATACCCCATTCTCGCGAATTACTGCATTTATTCGAGTGATCCACAAACGACGAAAATCTCTCTTTTGCCTATCTCTATCTCGATGAGACGAAACCAAAGCTCTTATTTTCTGTTGAATAATTGTTCGAGTAAGTCTTGAATGAGCCCCCCGAAAGCTTGATGCAAATAAACGAATTTTGGCTCTACGTCTCCGAGCTATATATCCTCGTCTAATTCTGGTCATTGATTAAATGAATTTTAATGAATAACTAATTGATTTCTTTTCTTTCAGTTATTCTTTTCCTCTTTCCTATTAATAACAAAACGGATTCTTCCAATGTATAAAATATAAATTCCAATGGCTTTTGCTACTATAACCTTCCCGACCACAATTTGTCTTTTTTTATAGGTATTTCACCTCGAACTAAGAAATTGTATTGATACTAGGTATCAAAAAACATAAAAAAGTAATAAATAGAAATGAATAAAGAAAGAGTGGGTTCCATCGTTTCTATGGTTACGTCTTAAACGGTGAGGTCCTCTCTATACACCGGAGCCCCTTACTTCATTTAATCAATGCTATTGGTAACTTGTACAGTTCACATTCTTTGGCTCTACCCATGAATTATCTAGTCATAGGTCTTTCACAACGAGATCTACCTATACAGTAACGATATTTAATTATGAAGATTAGCTGGGTAGCTGACCCTCTTAGTCCGTTTTTGCAAGAGTAGAGACATAAGATTTCGGCTTTGAAAATAGGATTTCCCTCGCTTAATGGATAACCATTTGTTACCAATGAGGAATTTATTGTTTTTCATCTTCAATTCAAAATAGAAATGATTGGATTTGCACCAATGGAAACCATAAATTTCAACACAATACAATAGAAGGATATAATAGATCTTTTTTTTTAGATAGTGAATGGCCTTTTTCCTTCCATTTTTTCCTCTTCACTGGTACTGATCATTGATACTGGAAAATGGGTTTCCTTTAGTTTGTCCCAGCGAGGATCTGAACGAGTCGCACATACACCCTAGTACATGTTCCTCGGCGCTGAGGACATCCCCGAAGAGCAGGGGATTTCGTGACATTTCTGATTGGCTGTCTTGTGTTTCTAATAAGTTGTTTAATAGTTGGCATGTTGAATCGTATACATAATGAATGGGCTGGTTTAGATCGATCCTAACCGGCTGCTTATGAATTACTTCTCTATTTAATAGATGAATAGAATATTATTAGTAATAAGTTAAGTAAAAAATCTCAAGTTGCGGATTTGCGCAGGATTACTGCTATTTTTAGTCAACCGCTACAAGATCAACAATTCCATAAGCTTGGGCTTCTGTTGCTGACATAAAAACATCCCTTTCCATATCTTCGGATACAACCCATAAAGGTTTGCCTGTTCTTTGTACATAAACCCTTGTGATGCTTTCGCGCAGTTTCAATAGTTCTTCTGCTTCCAGGATAAATTCTCCCGTTTGTGCCTCATAAAAAGAACTCGCAGGTTGATGTATCATTACCCTGATGATATAATAAACAAAAGGTTCCTCTATCTCGGATGATGAGGTGAGGAGAAGAGATAAAGAATTAAAAAAAAGATAGAATTGAGCAACCGTACAGGCATAGGCATCTTTTGCACATTGCATACGGCTCCACAATGGGATTCGCTTTGACCTTCCATCAAAGAAAGATAAAAAAAAATATATAGATATAGGGTTTATTTTCTCAGATCCGGATCGGCAAATGATCCAATTACCATCCTTCCCTTCGGGACAGTTAAAAAATACTATGATGGCTCCGTTGCTTTTTATATATTTATCTCGTTTGTGATTCAGCAATCCCAAAGTTCTTTTCGTACTCTTTCATAACAATACCATAAATATTGTTAAAAGTCTTCAGGGTGAAAACAAAAAAGTTTGTGACGCTGAAAAGGCCCCGGATAAAATCGGGAATACCCTTTATTTTATACTAATTTCATACTCCTCTTTCGATATATAATCTATGTTTAAAAAAAATGCATATCGAATTCGAAGTGCCATGCTATTATTACTTAATATTCATATTTTATATGGCGAAGGCATAGTCTTTTTTCTTAAAAAACTCATTGGCGCCAAGCGTGAGGGAATGCTAGACGTTTGGTAATCTCTCCTCCAACCAGGATAAAAGATCCCATTGAAGCGGCTAATCCCATGCATATTGTATGCACATCAGGTTGCACAAATTGCATAGTATCATAAATAGCTACCCCGGGTATTACCCACCCGCCGGGAGAGTTTATAAACAAATAAAGATCTTTGTTATCATTCTCTATACTGAGATATACCATAAGACCAATAAGTTGATTCGAGATCTCGCTATCAACCTCTTGGCCTAAAAAAAGTAATCTTTCTCGATAAAGTCGGTTGATTAGGATAAAATTTGTATCCCTTAAGAGCCGTACATGCACCTTTTGATGCATACGGTTCAACAAAAATTGCGAAAAAAAGAATCAATGTGTAGATTCCAGCCCTCTTTCTTTTTTTTTCATAGCGGGACACCTTTCTAATTTCATTTTCGAATTTATTAACGATTTTCTTCCCCTTTTCAAGAAAGATGGGTTTTGTACTCTTTCCCTATAAAAAAAATCCATTAAACTTATCGAACTAACTTCTCATTGATGTATTGTTTCATCGAGATCTAATCCAAATCACGATGTCATTTTCTTGTTCCTGAATGGGCTTTTTCAATTCTTTTAGGTTTATGCTCTACTCCGAGTAAAAAAAACCGATTTGGATTTGCACATATAGGACAAATGCTACTAATACTACGCCTTTTTCCTACGACTTTTTTTTCAATTCATTTCATATCTTCTGCCAAATATTCGACGTATTTATCTTATCATATTGTATTTATCATATTATTCGTTTGATTAAAAGTTTGAGATTATTCTCTTATTCAATAAAAAAAAATCTTTTATGATCTATGATATAAGTATTAATAATCAGAAATATATTACCAATTGGGTTTTTTCTAAACGGAGCCTGGATACTTCATTTTATTGGTCCAACCAAGCTAACCATAAATTATTTTAATTGATAATATTCATTTTAATACCCCTCAAAATACATCTAATTGCACTTCACGCTCCAAATTTTGGATAATTCCATCTTTCTTGGGCGAAACAGAGGATATCTCGATCGGGGGAGAGAACGGGGAAATCCCATATGACCCAATATATCTGACAAGCCGCACTATACGTCAACCCAAGAGGCATCTTCCTCTCCAGGACTTCGAAAAGGAACTTTTGGAACACCAATAGGCATAAAATGAAAGAAAAAAGAATTAAGTACTATATTTCACTTTGATGTGGAAGCGTAACAATGTCTTTGTTGTCTTAATAATATTGTCTTTTATCATATTTGATTCATAGACTAAGAAAATATTCTTACGAATAGGTCTTTTGAATGATTAACAAATATGTATGCATTCGTTCATAGAAAATGGGATCAACCCCCATTGCGTATTGGTACTTATCGGATATAGAATAGATCTGCTTCTCTTTGTTCCTACGAACCGAATTGTTCCATTTTTACTAAAAAAAAACAAGAATAAAACTAATATTTATACTTTCTCCGAGATAATCCACTGAGACAGTTCGGTCCATAGCATAGTTTTTTCCAATGCAATAAAGTTACATAGTGTCTATTTTTCGTTGAAAAAGGGGTATTTACATGGGTTTGCCTTGGTATCGTGTTCATACCGTCGTATTGAACGATCCCGGTCGTTTGCTTTCTGTCCATATAATGCATACAGCTTTGGTTGCTGGTTGGGCCGGTTCGATGGCTTTATATGAATTAGCAGTTTTTGATCCCTCTGACCCCGTTCTTGATCCAATGTGGAGACAAGGTATGTTCGTTATACCTTTCATGACTCGTTTAGGAATAACCAATTCATGGGGCGGTTGGAGTATCACAGGAGGGACTATAACGAATCCGGGTATTTGGAGTTACGAAGGCGTGGCCGGTGCACATATTGTGTTTTCTGGCTTGTGCTTCTTGGCAGCTATTTGGCATTGGGTGTATTGGGATTTAGAAATATTTTGTGATGAACGTACAGGAAAACCTTCTTTGGATTTGCCCAAGATCTTTGGAATTCATTTATTTCTTTCAGGAGTAGCTTGCTTTGGTTTTGGCGCATTTCATGTAACAGGGTTGTATGGTCCTGGAATATGGGTATCCGATCCTTATGGACTAACTGGAAAGGTACAACCTGTAAATCCAGCGTGGGGTGTAGAAGGTTTTGATCCTTTTGTTCCGGGAGGAATAGCCTCTCATCATATTGCAGCAGGTACTTTAGGTATATTAGCGGGCCTATTTCATCTTAGTGTCCGCCCGCCCCAACGTCTATACAAAGGATTACGTATGGGAAATATTGAAACCGTCCTTTCCAGCAGTATCGCTGCTGTCTTTTTTGCAGCTTTTGTTGTTGCTGGAACTATGTGGTATGGTTCAGCAACTACCCCTATCGAATTATTTGGCCCCACTCGTTATCAATGGGATCAGGGATACTTCCAGCAAGAAATATATAGAAGAGTTGGCGCTGGGCTAGCCAAAAATCAAAGTTTATCAGAAGCTTGGTCTAAAATTCCTGAAAAATTGGCTTTTTATGATTACATCGGCAATAATCCTGCAAAAGGGGGATTATTCAGAGCGGGCTCAATGGACAACGGGGATGGAATAGCCGTTGGGTGGTTAGGACATCCTATCTTTAGAGATAAAGAAGGGCGTGAACTTTTTGTACGTCGTATGCCTACTTTTTTTGAAACATTTCCGGTTGTTTTGGTAGACGGAGACGGAATTGTTAGAGCCGACGTTCCTTTTAGAAGGGCAGAATCGAAGTATAGCGTCGAACAAGTGGGCGTAACTGTTGAGTTCTATGGTGGTGAACTCAATGGAGTCAGTTATAGTGATCCCGCTACTGTGAAAAAATATGCTAGGCGCGCCCAATTAGGTGAAATTTTTGAATTAGATCGTGCTACTTTGAAATCTGATGGGGTTTTTCGTAGCAGTCCGAGGGGTTGGTTTACTTTTGGACATGCTTCTTTTGCTCTGCTTTTCTTCTTCGGGCACATTTGGCATGGTGCTAGAACCTTGTTCAGAGATGTTTTTGCTGGTATTGACCCAGATTTGGATGCTCAAGTGGAATTTGGAGCATTCCAAAAACTTGGAGATCCAACTACAAGAAGACAAGTAGTCTGATACAAGATTTCTCTGTTATTTTTTTCTTTATTTTTCTGATTTGACATAAGTTAACCGAAAAATCTTGATTGGAATCTTCTTCTTTGACTCTTGCTTTTTTTTCTTTATGCGGGAGATAATCCCCAATAATAAATAAATAGGTATGGAAGCTATAATTGTAAAGCACGATCGAATTTATGGAAGCATTGGTTTATACATTCCTCTTAGTCTCCACTCTAGGGATAATATTTTTCGCTATCTTTTTTCGAGAACCACCTAAAGTTCCAACTAAAAAGATGAAATGATTTTTCATTATATCAATTGACGTAATAAGCCTCCCAATGTTGGGAGGCTTATTACTTCAACTAGTCCCCGTGTTCCTCGAATGGATCTCTTAGTTGTTGAGAGGGTTGCCCAAAAGCAGTATATAAGGCGTACCCAGTAAAACTTACAAGTAAACCAGATATAGAGATGGCGACTAGGGTTGCTGTTTCCATTATTATATAATTTCAAGACCAAAATGGATCTATGATAAAATCGTTTATTTACAATGGAATGGTATACAAAGTCAACAGATCTCAATGAATACAAAATAGGATTTATGGCTACACAAACCGTTGAGGGTAGTTCTAGATCTGGACCAAGACGAACTGCTGTAGGGGATTTATTAAAACCATTGAATTCAGAATATGGTAAAGTAGCTCCTGGGTGGGGAACTACTCCTTTGATGGGTGTTGCAATGGCTCTATTTGCAGTATTCCTATCTATTATTTTGGAAATTTATAATTCTTCCGTTTTATTGGACGGAATTTCAATGAATTAAATTAGATTCACGAGAACCACGAATTCTTCACTTTTTAATACAAAGTAAAGCATTGTTGTTTCGGATTTTATCTCATTATATTATTTTCTTATTGGTAGTTCGATCGTGGAATTTCTTTCTTTCTGTATTTCCGGAATATGAGTGTGTGACTTGTTATAACG